AAGACTCAGACTTGACGGAGTATCCTGGGATTCGTTCAAGAAAAGCCAAACGTGTGGTAATTTATACTGATAATGATCAGAATACGGATTCTGTTACTAGTACTAGTGATCAAACAGAAGAAGTGGCCTTGATACGTTACTCACAACAATCGGATTTTCGCCGGGATCTAATCAAAGGGTCCATGCGCGCTCAAAGGCGCAAAACTGTTATTGGGGAAATGTTCCAAGCAAATGCTCATTCCCCGCTTTTTTTTGATCGAATAGACAAAATATTTGTATTTTTTTATTTGGATATTTCTGAAATCAAAAATATCATTTTTAGGAATTGGATTGGTAGAGAATCTGAATTGAAAATTTCCGATCTTGGGCTTGAGCTTGAGAAGGAAGAGACAAAAGAAAAGGAGAAAGATGAAGAAAATGAACGAATAGCAATATCAGAAACTTGGGATAGCATTCTATTTGCTCAAGCAATAAGGGGTTTGCTGTTAATAACCCAATCTTTTCTTAGAAAATACATTGTATTACCTTTTTTGATAATAGTTAAAAATGTTGTCCGTATGTTATTATTACAATTACCTGAGTGGGTTGAGGATTTTAAGGAATGGAATAGAGAAATACACGTTAAATGTACCTATAATGGTGTTCAATTATCCCAAGCAGAATTCCCAAAAGATTGGTTAACAGATGGGATTCAGATAAAAATTCTATTTCCTTTTTGTCCAAAACCTTGGCGAAGATCTAAGGTACGATCTACTCATAGAGATTCAACGAAAAAAAAAATATCGATACAAAGGATAAATACAAAAATATATAAGATGAAATTCGCCCCCCCCCTATATATTTGAACCCCTCCCCCAGAAAGAAACTGGTAATTCCAACTCCATTTGCAATTCCATCAATTATACGTCTATCAAAAAACCGAGTTAGTTCGGCTAATCCTCTTATGCCCGTTGTTAAGAACTTAGTATAAAAAATATCTATGTAACCACGATTATATGACCAATCGTATACCACATTTTTTATTTGATCTCCTAAAATTCTTTTAGGACCCCCTTTTACAAATAAATTGATTAAATCAAAATTCTGCAAAGGGGAATAAATAGACCCATAACAAATAAATGCTATAAATAGTCCGAAAAGGGCTATACTTATGGAAAAAATTGCATTTTTTAAAAACTCATACCAATCCACAGAATAATTCGAATTTCGACGAAAAAAAGTTATGAATGGAGTTAACCACTTTGATAATATATCAAAGTCTACTACTCCTTGATCAAAATGAATTCCTATTAATCCAATGAACAAAGTGAATAGTACCAATATAAGAAGAGGAAATAACATAGTATTGTCCGATTCATGAGGATATGTGTAAGTATATTTATTTCCAAAGCGGGCGCTAAAGTATCGCATTGTATTTCTTAAATCATCATATAAAAAATATGTATTTTTTGAAAAAAAGAAGACTTCATTATTTATTGGTGATAAATTTCTATTGACTGCTTTGGGTACGTTTTTTCCCCATAGAGATATGGAATGTGGCGAACTCTTTATAGTATTACTATAATCTTGAAAATGAACACGCAAATGCCCATCAAAAGTAAGTAAATACAACCGAAACATATAAAATGCGGTTAATCCCGCAGTGAAACAAGCAATTATTGCAAAAATGGGTGAATACAACCAACTATCATTAAGAATTTCATCCTTCGACCAAAAACAAGCAAGGGGCGGAATACCACAAAGAGAAAGTGTACCTAATAAGAAGGTAGTTCTTGTAATTGGAACATATCTTCTGAAACCGCCCATAAGAATCATATTCTGACTTTTATCCGGGGAATATCCAACAATGGGTTCCATTGCATGAATAATTGACCCGGATCCCAAAAATAATAAAGCTTTAGAATAGGCATGAGTGATCAAATGGAATAAAGCAGCTCGATAAGAACCTATACCGAGAGCTAACATCATATAACCCAATTGAGACATTGTAGAATAAGCTAAACTTCTTTTAATGTCTCTTTGAGCAAGAGCTAAAGTGGCTCCTAATAGTACTGTTATTATGCCTATTAAAGAAATGAGATTCATTATGTAAGGTATAACTATGAAAAGAGGAAGAAGTCGAGCTACAAGAAAAATTCCCGCCGCTACCATGGTAGCGGCGTGAATAAGAGCCGAAATAGGAGTAGGCCCTTCCATGGCATCGGGTAACCATACATGAAGGGGGAATTGTGCAGATTTAGCAATTGCGCCGACGAATAATAAAAAGGCACACATGGTAGCAAAGAAAAAATTAACACCATTATTATGGATCAAGTTTTTAACTATTTCGAACAAATCCCGAAACTCTAGACTACCCGTTATCCAATAAAAACCTAAGATTCCTAATAATAAACCAAAATCCCCCACACGATTAGTTACAAAAGCTTTTTGGCAAGCACTTGCTGCAATGGGTCGTGTAAACCAAAAACCTATTAATAAATAGGAACACATCCCTACTAATTCCCAAAAAATATAAATTTGTATCAAATTGGAACTAGTAACTAATCCCAACATAGAAGTAGTAAAAAAACTCATATAAGCAAAAAATCTCAAATATCCTTGATCGTGAAACATATAATTGTCACTATAAATAAGAACCATGATACCAACAGTAGCAATTAGTATTGACATAATAGAAGTCAGTGAATCGATCAAGTGTCCAAACTCGAGGGAAAAATCATTATTGATGGTCCACGACCATAGATATTGATGGATAATACTTCCATTCATTTGCTGAATAGACAGACTAGCCGAAATTGCTATAATTATGCTTAAGGGTAAAACACTAATAAAAGCGCACATACGTCGACTTTTTTTTGTTGCCGTAGGAACAAGAATAAGCCCAAAAGTTATTGACGTAGTAACTGAAAGTGGAAGAAGGGGTATTATCCATGCATATTGATATATATGTTCCATAAAAAAAAAAAAAAAAGAAATTTTAATTTTTAATTATTATTTTTTTTTTATTCCGTGTTTCCAATTCACCTATTTTTCTCTTTTTCCAAAAGAACAACTAAGTAAAAAATTTCGTTTTTTAGATCTTCTTGGAAAATAAAATTTTGTAAAACCAAAATTGGTTGATCGAACGATATGACTAAATAGCTAAGTAAAGTTTATTATCTATTATCTAGTTATTAACTTAAAAAGTTATTTAGTAAACTGTAGAATATTACAGAATATGAGATTTTCATCATTTCACTACTACAATATATTATACTCCGGAAATTTAGATATAGAAAGTAAGAAGAATTACAGAAAAATAAAAAATTCAAAGTATTCGATTCAAATATAAGTTATATTGTCTATCAAAAATTCGACTCAATTAAAGAAATAATAATAAAGTTATTCTAATTAATTTATTTGTAATAATTATATAGGAACTGGTCGATTGGATTCTGATAAGAAAAACTTATGTTTATTTAGAATCCTATTATCGCTATTCCAAAGTAATCAAAGTTAAAATGAAAAGTGAAAGGGATTTTATATATTTGTATGTTTTGAAAAAATTATTTATTATTAAAATATAATTTGATTATAATAGCTAAAGGGAACGATCTATTCTTCTATTCTATATTAAATAAAATTGAATAATACATGTCTTTCACATACAACGATAAAAATAAGTTTTGAATGGCGGTTCCAAAAAAACGCACTTCTTTGTCAAAAAAACGCATTCGTAAAAATATTTGGAAGAAGAAAGGATATGTAATCGTGGAAAAAGCGCTTTCTTTAGCTAAATCCGTTTCCACCGGATATTCAAAAAGTTTTTTTGTACGGCAAATAAGTAATAAATCCTCGGAATAAATTGAATTGACATACCAAGAAGACGAACTTAATATTTTTGAAGATGCACAATTAACATTAACTAATGTATTGAGTGAATTCCTTAATATTCGTTTTTTTAGAACTAGCGAATGCTATATGTGGAAAAAGCATTATTTTGTCTATTGGATTCTACATGTATTATGTACATTATTACTATATTTCTCTATCAATTTCGTTTTCTTTTCTGAAAACGAAATTGATAGAGATTAAAATTCTTTCGTTGCCAAAAGGAAAACCAACTAAATTGGATTTAATAAATAAAATCGTCTCATAAATTATGGACACAACAAATAATATTAATACTTAAATTATGATACTAAGGTATTGAAATAATGAAAAAAATTTTTTGAATTTACTGATGAAATTTTAATACATATGAATTCCTAGTTATTTGGTTTTAGTTTTTGATAAAATCCAGTTTTTTCAATGATTGGTTTATATTAGTTATTTATTATTTCATTCATGGATTCCCCCCCAAAAAAATAAGGAATAAAAGAGAATTTTGAGTTATAGAACTCAATTGATAAGAAAACTATCGGGTTCTAGCTGTTCCAGGAGAACCAAGTTTTTAGTATGTAAAAAGGGATTCTTAAAATTGAACCTACGGTGGTGATAGTGAAAAAAAGCTTATTGAACATTAAAATATGAATTTATTTAATTAGAATTTATTTTATTAAACGAATAATAAGTCTTTATTGCTCGATTCCAATGTTTCCTAAACTATATTGAATAGTTGAATCTCGACGATTCGGTATGAGTTAACTATTATTTATTATTCTTTTAAGCGAGCCGCCATGGTGAAATCGGTAGACACGCTGCTCTTAGGAAGCAGTGCTAGAGCATCTCGGTTCGAGTCCGAGTGGCGGCATCCTATAAAAGAAGTGGCACAGCGGCTTCTATCCTATAATGTATTTAATTTCCAATTTCTATTCTATAACGGGGCTTAACTTATGATATTTGTGACTTTAGAACATATATTAACTCATATATCTTTTTCGATTATTTCAATTGTCATTACGATTTATTTAATGAACTTATTAATCCGCGAAATTGTAGGATTATGGGATTCATCGGAAAAGGGTATGATAGGCGCCTTTTTCTCTATAACAGGATTATTAATTAGTCGTTGGGTTTATTCGGGACATTTTCCATTAAGTAATTTATACGAGTCATTAATCTTCCTTTCGTGGGGTTTATCCATTATTCATATGATTCCTAAGATAGGAAATCTTAAAAATGATTTAAGGACAATAACCGGGCCAAGTGCTATTTTTACTCAGGGTTTCGCCACTTGGGGTCTTTCAATCGAAATACATCAATCCGCAATATTGGTACCTGCTCTACAATCTCAGTGGTTAATGATGCACGTAAGTATGATGTTATTGAGCTACGCAGCTCTTTTATGCGGATCATTATTATCGATCGCTTTTTTAGTCATTACATTTCGAAAAAGGGTTGATGTTTTTGATAAAAGCAATAATTTCTTTATTAAGCTGTTTTTTTTTGATGAGAAAAAATACTTGAATACAAAAAGAAGTGTTTTTAAAAACACTTCTTTTCTTTTATTTCAAAATTATTACAAATATCAACTGACTCAGCGTTTGGATTATTGGAGTTTTCGTGTTATTAGTTTAGGGTTTAGCTTTTTAACCATAGGCATTCTTTCTGGAGCAGTATGGGCTAATGAGGCATGGGGCTCCTATTGGAATTGGGACCCAAAGGAGACTTGGGCATTTATTACTTGGACCATATTCGCTATTTATTTACATACTAGAACAAATCAAAGTTTACAAGATATAAATTCAGCACTTGTGGCTTCTATAGGATTTCTTATAATTTGGATATGCTATTTTGGGGTCAATCTATTAGGAATAGGTCTACACAGTTATGGGTCATTCAATTAGATGCTAATGTGAATGAACCACACGAAAAATACATAAGAGTATCGTCTTATATATTAAGACGGATTTGTGTAAGTTTTTGAGAATCGTTTAAACGATTCTCAAAAACTCGAGACGCATCTTATTACAATTATAAATAATTTTCTCTTTTTTTTTTTTTTACATTGTAAAGCGAACTATTTATTAAATCTTAAGATCGCGGAATTAGAATTATAAGACTTTTTGTACCATTAATGAAAACTATTTCTATTTCTTTAATTTCTATTTATAATAGAAATTAGATAAGATAGCCTGTACTTTGTCAACTGATAACAAGAGAATAAAATCAGGATAAATACCAATCCCTATTATGGGTAGAAAGATACAGATTAAAACAAATAGTTCTCGTGGACCGGAGTCCCAAAAATGAGAGTTTGGGACATTAAATAACTTGTATCCATAGAACATCTGACGTAACATAGATAATAAATAAATAGGGGTTAATATCATTCCAATTGCCATTACAAAAATAATGAATATTTTTGACACTAAAAAATATTTTGAGCTGGTAATTAGTCCAAAAAATACTACTAATTCAGCAACAAAACCGCTCATTCCCGGCAATGCAAGAGAAGCCATCGAGAAACTACTAAACATAGTAAATGCTTTTGGCATTGGAATAGATATCCCCCCCATTTCGTCGAGATAAACAAGACGTATTCTATCACAACTTGTTCCAGCCAAGAAAAAAAGTGCAGCACCAATAAATCCATGGGAAAGTATTTGTAAAATGGCTCCGTTTAGTCCCATGTTGGTTATAGAACCAATTCCTATAATTAGGAAACCCATGTGAGATACAGAGGAATAGGCTATTCTTTTTTTTAAATTGCGCTGACCGAAAGAGGTTGAAGCCGCATAGATTATTTGCATCGTTCCAACTATTACTAACCAAGGGGAAAATATAGAATGAGCGCGGGGTAATAATTCCATATTAACCCGAATTAATCCGTATGCTCCCATTTTTAATAAGATTCCGGCTAGAAGCATACATGTACTGTAATGTGCTTCTCCATGAGTATCCGGTAACCATGTATGTAGGGGTATAATCGGCGATTTGACAGCATAAACAATAAGGAAGCCAATATATAATATTATTTCCAATACCGCGGGATATGATTGATTAGCCAACCTTTCAAAATCTAATGTCGGCTCATTAGAACCATATAAACCCATGCCCAGAACTCCTATTAAAAGAAAAATCGAGCCCCCCGCAGTGTACAAAATAAACTTTGTAGCCGAGTACAGACGTTTCCTTCCTCCCCACATGGATAAAAGTAAGTAAACAGGAATTAATTCTAACTCCCACATAATGAAAAAAAGTAAAAGATCTCGAGATGAAAATGATCCTATTTGACCGCTGTACATTGCTAACATCAGGAAATAGAACAATCGTGAATTTCGAGTAATTGGCCAAGCTGCTAAAGTCGCTAAGGTAGTGATAAATCCTGTCAGTAAAATGGGTCCTATGGAAAGTCCATCAATTCCCAATCTCCAGTGAAGATCAAAAATATTTATCCATTTAAAATCCTCTTCTAATTGAATTAGTGGATCGTCCAATTGGAAATTATAACAGAATACATAGGTCGTTATAAGGAGTTCAAGTAAGCATATACATATAGTATACCAGCGAAAGACCTTATTTCCCCGATGAGGGAGAAAAAAAATGGAAGAACCCATGAATATTGGCAAAACAACAAGTATTGTTAACCAAGGAAAATAACTCGTGATAAAGACAAGATACACTTTGACCATAAAAGCCCGTGCTCGGAATAATCGATATTTTATCGAGTACGGGCTTTTGTCCGTAAAGAGGAATCAAATGATTCAATTGGATTTTTTGTAACGTATCAATCAATAAGATAGACCCATGCTTCGAGTTGTTTCATGCCATAAATAGACGCGTACACTCAAAAAATCTGTTGGGCAAGCGGATTCACATCTTTTACAACCTACACAATCTTCAGTTCTCGGTGCCGAAGCAATTTGCTTAGCTTTACATCCGTCCCAAGGTATCATTTCCAATACATCCGTAGGGCAGGCTCGTACACATTGAGTACATCCTATACATGTATCATAAATTTTTACTGAATGTGACATTGAATTTTTTCTGTTTTGAACATAAAAATTTTTCTATCTGGTATGAAAAATGCAGTAGTAAATGAATTATCTATTTTTATATATTTTTTATATTGTAGATACCAAACGAATCGATAATTTATCAAATTTTTGAAGAATCAAAAAATATTTCTAAATCTGTTCATGAGAAAGTACCAAGAAACTTTGATTTATGTTTCAATAACCGGAGTTATACGAGATGAGTTTCGCGTGCCAACTAAAATTAGCCAACAATGCAATATTATACTATCAATATTATACTATAAATTAAATTACAAATTAAATTAAAAATTAACATTAATTATATTATTTTTAATAAATCAAAATTAACAATATTATTATAAATCATAGTTAATTATAATAAAAAACCTAAAATATAGGTATATAGAATACAGTCATACATATAATAGCTATATACTATAACATAAAAACATAAAAAACACATATATCTAATACATATACATATATAATAGACATAAGATAGAATATATATTTTTATAACTAATGAAGAATTACGACTAATTATTCAACAAATTCGATTGATTGATACGAGTTGATTTTCTGTTATGATGGATGGACGAAACAATTGCGAGCCCAATGGCCGCTTCCGCGGCTGCAATAGCTATGATAAAAATGGAAAAAATGTCTCCCTTTAATTGGCGACTATCAAAAAAATCAGAAAATGTTACGAGATTGATATTTACCGAATTTAGTATAAGTTCAAGACACATAAGTGCTCTAACCATGTTTCGACTTGTGATTAATCCATAGATACCGATAGAAAATAAATAGACACTTAAAAAAAGCACATGTTCGAACATCATCGACTAACTCCTTATCAATCACTATTCTTTTTACTATGAGCAACAATTCGACTGATTGTATTGACTTGAATAGAACAATTAGAGAACAAAGGTATTGGCAATATATTTAACTAAAAGCTTTAAACCTTTCCATATTCTTATTTGATTTAACTAAAAAATTCTTTCTATTCTAATAATTTAATTCATTTTTTCTTGAATTAGAAGTTCTAAGTTTTTTTTATTGACGAGCCATAGTAATTGCACCTATTAAGGAAACTAAAAGAATTATAGAGATGAATTCAAACGGAAGATAAAAATCCGTTGCTAAATGAATTCCTATTTGTTGAACGTTACTTATTAGGTCCTGTTCTAGAATCTGGTTTGATCTTGTAGTCCAAAGAATTCCGTACCATGATGTATCCAGGATAGTAGTAATTAGTGAGAAAAGAATACTTGTACAAACCAATGAGGTGACCCCATCTCCAATCGTCCAAAGGCGAGAATCATTGGAATATTCTGAACTATTCATGAACATTACAGCAAATATTATTAAGACATTTATGGCTCCTACATAAATAAGGAGTTGTGCAGAAGCTACAAAATAGGAATTTGATAGAATATAGAATAAGGATATACAAACAAGAACCAATCCCAATGAAAAAGCAGAATAAATTGGATTGGTAAATAATACTACCCCTAGACCCCCTAATATAAGAACTGATCCCAGAAATACTACAAGAATATCGTGTATTGGTCCAGGTAAATCCATTATGTATAAAATAAGAAATAACGAAGTAGAAAGATTTCATGACCTTACTGAATAGTCCAGGGAGAAAGGATCTTTTTATTGTATAAAATACCTTACTAAAGGATTTTTATTCCGAAATATAATATAATAATATAAAGAGTAGGTGGAATTTGATATTTCCAAATCATTGCGAAATAATATATTCTATATATAACTTTTTTAACTTTAAATCAAACAGCGATTCTCATCTAGTAATAATTCAAATTATTAGTTTTTTTTTTTATTAGTTATAGTATTTATATACTATTTAAATATACTATTTAAGGACTGACTAATCAAAATGAAAAAGCTTGTATTCCTTCTGCCAAAATATCCAAATCTTAATAATTTGTAATCGTTCTTGAATCGCGCAATTTTTCTTTATCCCTCTCTATGCTGATTTGAGTTGAATTCATAACAGTTTGAATAGTGTAATCGCCAATTACTGACATTGGTAACCGACCCAAAGCAATTTGGTTATAATTCAATTCGTGACGATCATAAGTAGAAAGTTCATAGTCTTCCGTCATTGATAAACAGTTTGTTGGACAATATTCGACGCAGTTACCACAAAAAATACAGACACCAAAATCAATACTATAATTAAGTAATTGTTTCTTTTTTATATCCTTTTCAAATCTCCAATCAACAACAGGTAAATCTATGGGGCATACACGAACGCATACTTCACAAGCAATACATTTATCAAATTCAAAGTGAATTCGACCCCGAAAACGCTCTGATGTGATCGATTTTTCATAAGGATATTGAATAGTTACAGGTAAACGATTTGTGTGCGATAAGGTAATTATGAAACTTTGACCAATGTACCTTGCGGCTCGTATTGTTTGTTGACCATAATTCATGAACCCAGTCACCATAGGAAACATATTGTAGATATCTATAAATAAATTTATGTTTATTTCTCTTGTTTGAAAGAAGTTAAGGGCCTATAATATTATTATATTTGATATTTATAGTGAAACAAGTTGGGAAGAAGTTGTCAATAATAGATTACCCAGAGAAATGGGTAAAAGAAATTTCCATCCAAGGTTTAATAGCTGGTCCATTCTCATCCTAGGTAAAGTCCATCTTGTTGTTATAGAGATGAACAGAAACAAAAAAGCTTTAGTTAATGTAATAAAGATACCAATTGTCATTCCAAAAACTCCAGCTATTTTATTTATTGCGAAAAGCCCAGAAATGGATATGTGCGGAATAACAAAATTCCACCCACCTAAATAAAGAACGGTTACAAATAATGAAGAAACCAATAGATTTAGATAAGAAGCAACATAAAATAAACCGTATTTGATACCCGAGTATTCAGTTTGATAACCTGCTACTAATTCCTCCTCTGCTTCTGGTAAATCAAAGGGTAATCTCTCACATTCTGCTAGAGAAGAAATTAGAAAAACAATAAACCCTATAGGTTGACGCCACAGATTCCATCCCCAAATACCATATTTGGACTGTGCCTCAACTATATCAACTGTACTTAAACTGTTAGATAATTATAGTCGATAATAACATCACTGTTCCTATCGCTATTTCAAAACCGTACATGAAACTTCCGCTTCATACGGCTCCTCTATGGCCACTAAAAAATGGAAGGACCGGTTGAATATTATCAGTATTCTTGGAGGATAAATAGAAAAAATACATAGGGGAGTCCAAAATTAGACCAACGAAATTCTGTCTGCTAGACTAACTAAAAGGAGTGCTTCTGAATTGATCTCATTCCTTATAATAAAAAAATCTCTACTCGGTAATAACTTAATTCTTACATAGAATACTCATTATATCAATAAATAGATATAAAGAATTCAACACTATATAACTCCTATATAATAGGAATCACATTTGATTAAGTGTCAAAGTAAATAGGAGAAAAATAAGTAGAATGGAAATAAAATCTTTATGGATTTTTCCCCCGTTCTTAATTTCTTAAAAGAGTGTACTCTGAAAATATAGATACATATAATATAAGGATTAATTCGTTCTTGATAGTCATTTATTTAATCAGTGAATAGGAGCATACTCTAGACCGGAATCGTTGGGAACTACTGCTCAATCGTTTCTACTAACTTAAAACCCCTATTATGATTCGTTTTATGTAGAAATACCTTTTTTTGATACCTTACATTATCTCCATTACTAAATCCTTTATGTACCTTAGTGTTCCTAACAGTTCACTGATATTTTTGATTTTTCCCCAATCAATATGGTAATACATACAAAACAGTAATAGTCATACAATTGATCTTTTGTACCCGCTTCAAGATATGATAACCCATCAAAGAATCTTGGGATAAACAGTTTACCTTGTATATAGGGAATGAGATTCTATATTCTTACTACAAATTTATAAGTTGTTGTTTTGTTTCACTCATATGACTATCTGGTTTAATTCATCAACCTGAATGAAAAAAAATGAGGATATCCATTCAATACATTTGCCCCCTTCTTTTTATGCATTTCTAGGGTAAGAGGAGTCAATTTTCATGTTCTAACGAATCACACGTAGAGAAATTGACAACACACATAAAGTTAATGGTATTTCATAACTAATAGATTGAGCAGCAGCTCGTAGACCACCCAAAAAAGAATATTTATTATTCGACCCATATCCTGATATAAGAAGCCCAATAGGAGCAACGCTTGAAATTGAGATGCATAAGGAAACGCCTATACTGAGATCGGCTAAAACAAGTCGATACCCAAAAGGAATTACTAAATAACTTAGTAGAATTGATATAACCGCTATAGCCGGTCCAATACTAAACAAACGAATATCTCCTCTAGATGGAAGGAGGTCCTCTTTAAAAAGTAATTTAGTCCCATCCGCTAAGGCTTGAAGAATTCCCAATGGACCGGCATATTCCGGTCCAATACGTTGTTGTATCGCTGCAGATATTTCTCTTTCTAACCATACAATTACTAGTACACCTGTTGTGATTCCCAATATAAGGGTTAAACTAGGGACAAACAACCAGATAAGTTTATAGACTCCTTTTAAGGATTCCGAGTTAGAAAAGGAATTGATAGCTTGTATCTCTGTCGTGCCAATTATCATTTCAACGATCAACTTCTCCCATAATGATATCTATACTACCGAGTATCGTCATAATATCGGCCAATTTCATTCTTTTAATTAGCTGAGGGAGAATTTGCAAATTGATGAAACCGGGTGGACGAATTTTCCATCTCCAGGGGAAACCACTATTATTTCCTATCAAATAAATTCCCAATTCCCCTTTTGGGGCTTCTACTCTTACATAAAGTTCTTGTTTCGACAATTCAAAATGAGGCGAAGGTTTTTTGCTAATGAATCTATATTCAAAATCATTCCATTCGGCATTATTTGCTCTATCAAAGCGCCGAACTTCTAAATTCTCATAGGGTCCTCCCGGAATTCCTTCTAGAGCCTGCTGAATAATTTTTATGGATTCTCTCATTTCGCCGATTCGTACTAAATAACGAGCTAATGAATCTCCTTCCCTTTGCCACTGGACTTCCCAATCGAATTCATTGTAACATTCATAATGATCAACTTTACGAAGATCCCATTCGATCCCGGAAGCTCGTAACATTGGCCCGGATAAACCCCAATTTATTGCTTCCTCTCCGTCAATAATGCCCACTCCCTCAACCCGTTCCAAGAAAATGGGATTCCTCGTAATAAGTTTTTCATATTCAACAACCTCCGATAAAAAATAATCGCAGAAATCCAAGCATTTATCTAGCCAGCCATGAGGTAGATCAGCAGCTACTCCTCCGATACGGAAATAATTATGCATCATTCGCATACCTGTGGCAGCTTCGAATAGATCATATAGCAATTCTCTCTCTCTAAATATATAGAAAAAGGGCGTTTGCGCACCGATATCCGCCATGAAAGGTCCAAGCCATAATAAATGAGAAGCTATACGACTTAGTTCCAGCATAATTACTCTGATATAACTGGCCCTTTGAGGTACTTGAACATTTCCTAATTTTTCTGGTGCGTTTACTGTTATTGCTTCCGTAAACATAGTAGCTAAATAATCCCAACGTGTTACATAAGGCAGATATTGTATAATTGTTCGATTTTCCGCTATTTTTTCCATCCCTCTGTGTAAATAGCCCAATACGGGTTCACAGTCAATAACGTCTTCACCATCTAGAGTAACAATCAGTCGAAGAACACCGTGCATCGATGGGTGGTGAGGGCCCATATTTACTATCATGAGGTCTTTTCTTGTGGACGGTATAGTCATATCTTTTCTTCCCTAATTCATTATTTCATGAATTTATCAAAACGAGGTTTCATCAAAATGACAAATCTAATAACTAAATAAATTCAAACGAATTGTTAAATTGAAATTAACGAGTTTTAGGCTCCCTAATATTCAATTGACTTATTAATTTTTTATAACGTACTCTGTTTTTTTTTGATAAATAAGCCAGCAATCGTTGACGTTTTCCCAAAATTTTCCGCAAACCTCTTTGTGATAAAAAATCCTTTTTGTGCAATTCCAAATGTGAAGTCAGTCTACGTATTTTATTTGTGAAACTGAATACTTGAAATTCAACAGATCCCCTAGTTTCTTCTTTTTCTTCTTGTGCAATAACCGAGATGAAGGAATTTTTGACCATAAATTCTACTATAATATAAATATATATTTTTTTCTTTATTTATAATTGAATTTTACCGATCAGGAAAAATAATAAAAATTTTTAATTATTATTATATTATTATGATTATGTCAGTCGTTTTAATCTGCTATACATAAAAGTTTCTATTTATCCATATACAACATTTCTCTCTATCCAAATCCAATTTCGATAGAAAGAAATATAACACATTTACTAAAGAGAATAATTTTTTCTATATAATTTAATAGGATTCTTACTCCCCCCCCCCTTTTTTTTTACTAGATCTAATTCCATTGATATGCCCTTAAATAAGATATCATGTATCAGAATGTAAGAAAGGGTATACGTACATATTTCGACATGTATCGAAAATATTATTCAATATACTTCAATATACAGGGAATATCCGTATTATTAACTTAACTAAATTCGACTAATTCGGAATCGTGAATACATATGTATTCTTAACATATTGAAACGGATGCCATTATTAGTATCAAACCAATAGCGATTCATACAAGCTAAATCCTCTAATAGATAATTGGGCCAAAGAAACTGGTTGAATTTCATAAATATGTTTGCGTCTGTATGTCGACAGTTTTTTATTTTGTTTTCGTTACAAAATATTGGATTTTTATCCAAAACATTTCGGGAATTGAGAGAAATTAGAATTCTTAATTCTCTGCGACGTCTAGGAGATAAAATATTTTCTGGAACAGGAAAATCATAATGATTTTTTTCTATATTCACAAGTTTAGTGCTATGTTGTACAACGGATCTGTCGAAATTCTTCTTCTTATTAACATATATTTGTTTTTTGTATTTTCTATTAGTTTTGCTTTGATCTTTATTCGTATCTACCAATGAAATACTTATCGTTTGATATATAAAAAAATGCCTATCCCTTTTTCTAGATAGACGAATCGGTTCGATAACAAATATTCCCCCTTTTATCAATTCCTTAATAGTAAAATCCCTCTTAATCAGCATTATATCCAAACGCATCTCCCCTCTTTTAATCGACGATATAGAAATTTTCCTCGGATTCATCACTCTAAGTAGGAGACAATATACCTTGATATTATTGATCATTGTTTTATTCATAAGGTCTCCCCATCTTAATTGAAAAAGGAAATATTTGCTCAGGAATAAATTGAGTTCTGCTTCCTTGTTGTTCTTTAATTTTTTTTTTTTTCTATACCCCTTAATGTTTGATTTCGAAGAATCTTCTTGAACATATTTTTTTGTATTTTCTTGTCGTAGATCCGACCAAGGGCCTCTTTTGCCTTGTTGTTCATTTTTTTCTTGGTTAGCCTTTTTTAATTCAAGATATTCTTCTTGATCATATAATATATAACTAAAATTTGCATTTCTATAAGAATCGAAAAGAAGTAATTGTATTGGTATAATCCATGGGCTAATCTTATATGTATTAAATAATATCACAAGTTCTGGGAAGAACCAAGATTTTAGATATGATATGGTCTGATTACGATATAACTTTTCGTGATTCATTCCTATCCAATCAAAAAGTTTTTTTTTTTTTTTCGATAAGTTGATTTCTTTATAAGTTTGATATTTCTTAATTCCCGTCTTAGTATTTTGATTAATCTTGATATTCTCAGTCTTGGCACCAATACGCGCATTCATCAAAGTCTCACTATTGATATTTTTTTTTAAGCAAAACTTAAGAATTCTAAAATCAAAATATTTTCTATCCGGATTTTTGTCCGCATCAATAATATATTTCGCCCTTAGATAATTACTAATCGCTGTACTTACCAATATATAAAATGAGTTGGATTTTGATGTATTGAAATTATATGGAATTTCTTTGTTCCTCTTTACCTGTAATGTCGATACAGAAATATGGGAATCTTTGTTATCCCCACAATTCAGATATTTTTGTAATAAAAGATCATACCCGTAGTGTTTTTTAACTTTTTTTTTTTGATTCGTCAATAAATCCACTAAAAAAGAATCCTTTTTTGCGTAATGAATTAATGGGTCTTTTTCCTTTTTATATGAATCCAATTTCATAGGTTCTTGATTTTGAATGGTACGACGTTGATTGATTCTATTTCGCCATTTTTTTGGTACTAATCGAGACCATTTGGTCTGTGATAGGTTATATTGAGAATGGCCCTTTAGGCAGTTTTTCCATTCATTGATTTCGGACTTTTTCATTTTCTTATGCCTTGATGCGTAATCAAATATTCCTCGTGTTATATAAGAATCCTTTATTTTATCTCTAAGATAATTATGGAACCCATGATCTTGAAGTACAAATTTCAAGTGAGACTTGTTTAATAATTGAGTTTGTGATAATTTAAAAAATACATATGTTTGTGACAGGAAAGATAAGCCATAATTTAAGTAATTATAATTATTTACATTTTTATTAGTACTTGAAAACGCATTTTTGATAATTGAAATCAAGTCCCTTGTATTTTTATTTGTTTCATCAATTTCTTCTTGGTTTGTTTCATCATTGTAAATGAGTTTATTGATCATTTTTTTTCTTTTTTTTTTTGATTGAAAGAAAAATTGTACACGGGTCCTGGGAATGTTAATGGTACACAACACGATATTTATGTAGACTTTTTCAATGAGAGATTTCATAAAATAATGTAATTTACGTACTAATCGGGTATTTTTTTTTTTGAGTATCTGCCAAATATATTTCTGTGATTCCAATCTTTTATCATCATAAGTTATGATTTTTTTTTTCTTTTCTTTCGTGATTCTTTTTATTTGATTTCTGATTGTAATTATCCTATCAGAAAGGTCTTTCATTTTTTTTTCTATGAGTGAATAATTTGTCCAATTCACAGATCGAATTATAGTGGTTGATTCGTGATGAATTTGATTATTTATTTTAGAATCTTTTTCATTTTCATTTGGTTCATATACTTTTACTTTCCTCAACTCAAATAATAAAACGGAATTCACTTTTTCGAATTCTTTTATTATTCGTTTTATAACTAGAATAATTTTCATGAACCATTGTGTTTTTTCTTTTGAAATTTGTAAAGACCCCCGTCTTATTTCTTTTATAACTCTTAGAGTTATAAAAAATCTCTTTTTGATTTTTCTAAATTTTCTTTCAAGTTCTTTACCGATAGATTCAAAAAAAAAAGTTCGTTTTCGGGGAGAACCGAAGGGAAGTTCCGCTTCCATTCCCCATACTGTTAAAAAACAGTAATTTTCTTTTTTTATTTTTTTTTTCGTTGAATCTCTATGAGTAGATCGTACCTTAGATCTTCGCCAAGGTTTTGGACAAAAAGGAAATAGAATTTTTATCTGAATCCCATCTGTTAACCAATCTTTTGGGAATTCTGCTTGGGATAATT